TATCTTTTAACGGGTCAAACCAAAATAAAAGAAAATTCCCTGTTTTTTCTGCCACTAAATTTAATAATAAATATTAAATAAATATTAAATAATAGTAGACTGGAAATGAAAGTCCTTTTCTCGCATTCGTTCTCTATTCCATTGGTGTGGCGAAAGAACAAAACAATATCTGATTCTGAAATCAAGGAAAGATATTGAAAAATAGATTTTTGAAATCAACTTTTCTATGTAGCGGAAAAGAATAGCGATTTATTCCTATGGAGCATCCAGTAACAAACAAGAAGATTAAATCATAAATAGCAACAAATTCTTGCTTTGCGTAGGCTAAGGAAATAAAAGGAAATCCGCTTGTACAATTTAATCTATATCGAATTTATATATCAGAATAGCTGATATAGTCATCATTCAATGGGTCAGGTCCACTTACTTTTTCTTTATTTTGAAATTTTTGGTGGGTTTCATAAGAACAATGGAAAAAAAAGAACACTTTGGTTTGGCGATTAATAAGAGGAATTGGATATCTAGAATATTTCTATTATATTCCAGGACAAAAAATTTGAATAATGAGACATGAAAAGAACTACTATGTGACTACGAGTAGACTACTCCTACTGCTAATAAGTAATAAGTGCAATTAGTCATTATGATAATGACTAAATGTTCAACTCCCTAACTATAACTCTGAATAATCAGAATTCATTATAATGGGGGTTATCCTTTTATTTTTTTAGAAAAAAAAATAGAGATATTTTTCGCTGAAAAATGAGGGTTAAAACTTGAGTTTAGTGGAAAAAGCCCTTTATCGGATTTGAACCGATGACTTACGCCTTACCATGGCGTTACTCTACCACTGAGTTAAAGGGGCCGTTTTATTCAATTCATGAATTAGCCATTTTCATTTTCCATTATGAGTTTACTGCATATATGCATATATGTATATATGTACTATATGTATATAATATATACATATATGCATAGGAGTTCATTCAGGAACAATAAATTGGATTTATTCCGAAAATGAGTCAAATTATTATTATTATTTTTTTTTATTGATAATAAAATTTTATCAAAAATAAATGCAGTGAATTGTTTCAGGGCCAACCCCACTTGTTTATGTTTACTGACGCATCTGAACAACAATCACTTGATTGAAAAATGTACTAATGCGACATGGAAATAGATTCAAGATATTTTCTTGAATCATGTGAATGAGGAGATTCATACCCTGAACGGAATTTTTATAAAATAGAAAATTTCTATCCTTTTTTACTTTTCTGGTTTAGTGTGAGATAGTGATAGGCAGATTTTATCTGAACACTAAACGAAACGATGAGTTCAAATTGAAGAAAATCAATTAAATAAGATTTTATTTTAATCTTTTTTCTGTCAGACCAAGCGAATCACTGCCTGAACGGAGGGAATCCTATATCTCCTTTCATTATAATTCTAGACCTCTTTTCATTATAATATAGTATGTATGGGATGGTTCATTAATGAATCATCAAATAAAAAAAATTCTATGAAATCATAACATAAAAGTAGGAAAGACTCTTTGAATATAGTTATACCATTAGATTATATTGACAATTCCAAAAAACTGCTCATACTATCATCATAGTATGATGACGGTCGGGCGTATATGCCCCTATCGTCTAGTGGTTCAGGACATCTCTCTTTCAAGGAGGCAGCGGGGATTCGACTTCCCCTGGGGGTAGGGTACTATGAAAATAAGTTTGATTATAAATTATTAATAAGCCTAGAATGAATTCTTCCTGGGTCGATGCCCGAGCGGTTAATGGGGACGGACTGTAAATTCGTTGGCGATATGTCTACGCTGGTTCAAATCCAGCTCGGCCCAATAATTCACCGCTACATGAATATGATATAACCAATTTGTCTTCCATAAACGGAAATGCCTGATCCGTAGAAATAAAGAGAAAGAGTCTATTTTTTCTCTATCCATCTTTTTCTCAGTCCTTCTGTTCTTATCTTTCTAACGATCTAGATTCATGATACTTTAATTAATAAAAAATTAATAAAACTAAAACAATTAATAAAACTAAAACGTAATCTTAATTCTTAATTAAAGTATCATGAAAAGCCTGAAAAGAAAACTAGTCTTTTTTTTTCTCATTGAAAAATTGATTATCCTTTTTTAGAAAAAAATAATCACTTAATCTGTGTCTCACTCTCACTATAGTCCATATCATATGTGGATATGATATCAGTATATCATTCGTGGCTTTCTTACAATACGACAAATAGAATGTTCTTCCGATTCCATCAAGAACATGTATGCCATATACTTCGCTGGGATTGTAGTTCAATTGGTCAGAGCACCGCCCTGTCAAGGCGGAAGCTGCGGGTTCGAGCCCCGTCAGTCCCGAACTAGGATCCGATGAATCGATCAATTCATCTATCTTTTTTCACGGAAAAGGGGCGCAGGAAGCAAGATCTAATCCCCAGTGGGGGTCTTTATTTCTTTTGTTTTTCGTTTCGCCTTTAGACAAATACGGGTACAGGAATTTCCATTTCTTCCATTACTACACTACCCCTTGATAAGGGGGAGACATATCATATGTGGATTAGTACAATCGGTGGTATTACTATATTCAATTCAGTATTTTAAGAGATATCATCCTCGTCTTACTTTCTTTTTCGATTGTTCTTGATCAATGAAATGGAGTAAAGTGTCCATATTCTACCGGGAGTACATACACAAATTGTATTATTGTAGTCGTTTAATGTACGATAGACTATGAACTTAACAAAATTACCTCAACAGAGTACTTTTCAGGTTAAACCACACCTTTTCTAGATCCGACTTTGTTTGTGTATCCTCAATGACTAATTCGAAACAATCTATCTCATTCTCATGCAAATTGCAGACTGCAATTTTGATGTATGTGTTCCAGTCCAAATCCAAGAAAGAGGATACTAAAAAAAAATAAAAAAGATCAAGCAATGACCCTTTTCAGTAAATTTGTTGTAATATTAGATTAGATCTTTTTTATTTAATCCCTTCTTTTTTCCATTTCACTTCTACTGTTTGGATTTGATCTGTGTATGACCCATAGAATATCGGTCATATCATAATAATACCTCATAATTGTATGTATAAGTATAAGAAAAAAGAAGGCTAATTGTATAAGATTGTATAAGATAAGGAAAATGGCAGGTTATAGAAAAAAGCGGAAAAGGATGAAAAATGCAATGGCATTCCTAATCCAATAAAAAATTCCATTTCGGAGTTAATTTAATATGGATAAAGGATCTTCCTATGTTATACTATTCAATTCTCGACAATGAATCGATTTGCTAGATCATATATTGTTATTCATAATATTGATCCGATTCAGTATCATCAGGATGCAATTCATTCCATTGAATTTACAGGAGTCAAATTTAGAATCTCTATGGGATTACATCCCGAGTTATTGCGAAGAATAAAAAAAGAAACAATAAGATTATGGAAGTCAATATTCTAGCATTTATTGCTACTGCACTGTTCATTCTAGTTCCTACTGCTTTTTTACTTATTATCTACGTAAAAACAGTCAGTCAAAATGATTAATTTGAATCAAACTTGAATTATTAGTTCTTATCAATCATTGAAGAAATGAAAGAAAGGGATTAAAAAACAAATTCCAAGTCTTAAATGAAATGATCTGGTTGGAATCATAAAGTGTGGTAGAAAGAACTATAAATAGTTCTTTCGGCCACACTAGAGAGTATTGTATATTATCTAATATTGTATACTATGAGATTATCAACCATATATGATATATAGTTGTATTGTATACAACTAGACTTTATCTAAATAGAGGGTTTATACATATACATACAATATGTATGTATATGTATTAGATGTACATCTAATTAGTCGATTAGTACATCGAAATAGCAGTCTAATTCTATTTCTTTTTTTCGATACATCCACTTGATTTCGATCAACCCAAAATAATCGAAAGCCAATTCTTCTAATTCTTTCCTGGGTTTCTTATAATTTTATATATGGGTCCCAAGATCCATCGAAACGAAAGAATCAATGGCAATGGGGGAAGAATAGTATGGGAATATACTATAGCAAAAGAAAACAAAACCAAGGAATTTTTTTTATTTCCCATCCCAAGAAGTCATTGATTGAGCCATTAACAGATGATCTACAAAATTCTATGGTAACTTCTTCAGGTTTGGAAAAGAAGTAGATTAGTAAAGTAAAGGGTACCCCGTCCATTTTTCATGCTTAAACATGACGTGAGATGAGTCAAAAAAGCATAAAAAAATTTCGAAGATTTTAATAAAAAATGTTAAATTTGAAAACAAATGAAATGTGAAATGTATTATGATATGTGATGGATTGCTCAGCGGAAGAAAGATCCAATTTTATTATGTGTAGAGCCTCTTTGTACAACCACTAGTCATTTCCAGTAGAAAGTCTGTATCGTCGTAATCTAATAGCAGAACGACTTTTTATTAGAACAGGGAAAGTAAAGAAAGAGAGAAACAAATAAAGAAATGTTTTTTCTCATTGTAATATCCATAATTTTGGTAAGAGCTAGTTTATCAAAATCTAATATTTAGGAAGAATTCGGTTGGAAAAAATTTCCTATCATGCGTAGATTTGAGTTTTGCAATACAACTAAACTATAGTAATCATTCATTGTTTGATCGAATGGTTATTATTCATTATTGTATTCTAGTATAATTTTGAAAGAGAAACTTTGAAAATAAAGTTTCGCAAAACAATCAATTAAACAATTGATCCAATTCAATTACTCAATTGATTACTCAATCAATTAGTAGTATCCCTAGAGTCCACTCCTTCCCCATACTACGAGTGAAAGAGAAAATGTAAAGACTACCATTAAAGCAGCCCAAGCGAGACTTACTATATCCATGTGAATTATGTCTCCTATTTTTATGAATGAAGGAATTATTCCATTATTGATCAATAATCATAGTGGATTCAATGGTGCAGAGTCAAAATAGTATTCTGA